GGGATAAATCTGACCCCTTCCCCTGTTCCCGCCTACGTATATGGGATATTTTAAGAAGTGAACATCTTTCTTAGTCGCAGGGTCCGGGGAAAGAATAGGAAAGGTGATTTCACTATATTTCTGACCAGGAACAGGCCCTATCACAAGAATATTTTTTTTAGTGGGACGATAGCTCTGAAAAGACAGATTGCCCATCTTTTCTTTAATCTCGGGAGAAATACGATCGGGGGGGGCTAATTCAAACCCTTCGGGTAAAATAAGAACAGCCCCCACATTCAAACCGCCCTTTTTACCATTCGCAAGAACTTGTTTCAGTTGCATATCATAAGGAATTCGAACAACTGCTTCAAATACAGTATCAGGAAGTACCGCTTGTGGAACCTCGATATCCACGGGCTTATTAGCTAAATGGCAGTTGGCACAGACAATACGGCCGGTTGCTTCTCGTGGATTTTCATAACCCTGCTGTGCAAAAATGGGATATGCATTTGAAACGGGTGCCCAAGTTATTATATATATCATGAGTGATACGGAAATAGATCGAGTAATCTCTTCCTTTATCGAAGAAAAGGTATTTCTAGTTTGCATGGTCCAATCATTGAGCCCAAAAATTTCTACAATAAAATTAGGTAGGTCCCTAGTATAGTTCCCTATCCATGATTCTGCTATTTACTGAAATAATGTTACTCGAATATAGGAGGCATCCTTCTGCATGGGTAGAAGGAATAAGTACAATTTGGAATGTTTTACTTATGTACAAAGAAGTAACAAACATTAGATTTTTCAGTCATTCATTGAATGATAAATCACTACAAGTGACGGAGATACACGATTTAAATAACGGAAGATCCAATATTTAAAAATTGTGTCAAGAATGACTGGAAAAGTGGAAACAAGACCGGATATAATTTGATCGTTATGAGAAAATCCAAAATCTTTGTAGACAGAACCAATCATTAGTTCCCAACCATGGGGCGAATGGAATCCTATACATAAATCAGTTAATAAAAGAATAGAAAAAGCTTTTATTGTGTCGCTTAAGTTATATAGGAACTCTTGAACCCAAGAGTTAAGAATAACAAGTTCTTCATTACCAAGAATAGAATAACCACTTAGAATAACGAAACAGATTATATTTGTCGAGAAGTGCAAAATCGTATGGATACGATCCTCATTGTGCATCTTGATCAATTGGATCGTTTCTTTGTAGATTCCGATACGAAGCTTTTGTAGATGTGTTTCTGGGTATTCCTTTAGCATTTCGTCCAAGAGAAAGAGTTCCTCTAATTCGATAACTTTTTTTATAATACTCTTTTCTTGAATATCATTCAAAAAAATTTCGGATTGACCAGTATTCCACCAATTAGTAACCCAAGATTCTAGGCTTTTTTTAAATGAAAGAGAGATCCACCAGGGCAAAAATACTATAGATGCAAGATATAGAAGGGGAATGAATGCTTTCTTTTTTGCCATTTTTTCGTCTTTGATTTTTTAATGAACTCACTTCATTCGTTAACTCTATACACTACTAATATTTATATCAAACATAAGTTCTATTACAAGTCATATGGATAGTATTATGAATCCATTCCCTGTTTTTTAGTTTTTTATTTGTGATTCATTAGTTAATCCTTGAATTTCAAAATAATACAGAAAGAAAATAAAAAGAATCCACTTTTGTTACTGTGGAGTTGATTTACATACGCATAAAAATTTCGGACAAAGACAGTTTTCTGGCTGTTCCGTATACGTCTGCTTTGGCTCAAATGAGCATTCTGAAGAAATTCCAGTTAAGTTATACTATTACCATGGTCTAGAAAAAAAACTATTCTTTAATTTGAGTTTTATCCCTCTTGCTACGAACTAAGAAAGCATTCATTCTGAACTTTATTTTTCAAAAAACTTCAATTGGTACACGCAAGAAATAGGCCAATTCGGCAGCCTTTTGCTCAATTTCTCGTGGGGTCAGATTCTGATCGGTACGAGTCAAGGGAATGGCCCCTTGGCCTCTGATTTCCATATAAAGGACACGACGTGCATAAATACCCTCTTTAACTTCTATTCTGATGGACTGAATGTCTTTCATAAGGAATCGGAGGAAGATTCGACGATTTTTTCCAGGAAACCCCCAACGAAAAATACACACTATTCCTTCTTTTCTATCGAATCGATCATAACCGCTACCTACACTCCACAAAATTGTGCACCACAAATAGGAGCTAATAAAGAGACCTGCGATCCCATAGAAAGACATCACGATCCCCTGTGGAAAAAAAATTATTTGCTGAGACGGAAATAAAGATATCAAATCCCTACCAAGATAACTGGAAGTTCCAACCAAAAAAAACCCTAATGAACCTAAAAAAAGGATAAAGGCCCAGCAGAAATTGCTGATTTTTCGAGATCCTCTTATAAATTCTATCCATATACGTTCTGATCGCCAACTCATACTAGATCTCGTTGCATTTTATTGGAATTGATAGAATAACAAAAATAGATTTTACTTTTTTTGTTTCCGAAGTAACTCTAATCAACTAGCACTATTTTGATGTGAACCTTTACTTTAGGAGTAATTCATCGAATTACTTAGATCTAAAATAATAACATCACCTTTATATGATTCCCTATAGATACCTACATCCATATCGATATATTGACTTTACATCTCAAACATTCGTCGCTTGATCTGTTATATATTTTCTATTTTGAAATACGTATAATTCATTTCCTCAGATATCATGTTTACGCATGTATAATCGCTTATGTTTGGAGTAAGCCACATGTTAGACTCTAGTCTACTAAATAGATAGCTGTGTTATCGTCAAAGTCGAAGTTTTGAAAAAAAAATAGACGGCACTAGCATATTTAAAAAATCTTGTTTTTTTGAACATGAAGAGATAAAGAAGCCATTGCAATTGCCGGAAATACTAGGCCCACTAAAGGCACAAAAATAGAGGGTAAGGTGGTGAGAGTTGTCATAGAATGGATACCTCGACTTAATATTTGTACCTGTTATTTATTGTTATATTAATTGTTATATTAATATTTTTACCTGTTATTTATTGATTGTTATAAAAGGTATCTTATAATTATACTAATTCATATATAATTATACTAAGTAATATCTACGTGAGTATATATAGAAAAGGAATGAGGAATGTCGAATTAAATTTACTCATCTTTCGACATGAAATATATGTATCATAATAGACTTTTGTATTATTTTATTTATTATCTTGTCTTATAATTTTTTTTATTAAAATTTAATAAAGATTTTCTTACAAATTCCCAAAAAGTTCGTTATAATCCGATCCAACAACAGGGATTCTTAGTAAAACTAGAGATCCTCTAGAGATGTAGAAAGATGCAAGACTCTATGCCGCTATTTGCTATAGTTGAATTATATATACACATGTAATGTAAGAAGGGGAGCATGAAATTCATTTTATTCCCCTTGCCAAATTTTGCGGAAGAAATAATTCGCTCTTTTATTTTGTTTGATAGGGGTTTCCTAATTACTAATCAGGAATATCGGTAAAAAAAATTTCTCCGCATGATTCTTTCTACAATTTTATCTTATGTTACCAAAGAAAAATCCATTCTTCTAATTTTTACTTTGATTCCTATAAACTAAATAACTACTTGTTCGTCACAAATAAAATAATGAATTTTTGAAGTTTTAAGTAAGGCTTTACTTGATTGAATTTTGATTCGAGGGAACGAAAGCGTGGAGCTGAAATAACTCACTCAAAACACCTTTTAAAGGATTACGTGGTACGATTAGATCGAATAAGCCCTTATGGAATAAATATTCAGCCGCCTGTGAACCCTCAGGGACTGTCTTATTCAATGTTTGTTCAATTACTCTTTTACCCGCAAATGCGATGTAGGCATTGGGTTCGGCAATAATGATATCCCCCAACATACCAAAACTAGCTGTCACCCCACCAGTAGTAGGAGATGTAAGGATTGCTACATAGAATAATTTTTTATTTGATTGATAATCATATAAAGCGGAAGATATTTTGGCCATTTGCATCAAGCTCAAACTTCCTTCTTGCATGCGTGCTCCTCCAGAAGCACACACTAAAATAAGAGGTAAAAATTGATTGGTAGCATACTCGATCAAACGGGTGATTTTCTCGCCTACTACGGATCCCATACTACCCCCCATAAACTGAAAATCCATAACCCCAATTGCTACGGGAATACCGTTTAATTTACCTGTGCCTGTTTGAATAGCCTCAGTTAATCCTGTCTTTCTTTGATAAGAATCAATACGATCTTTATAAGGTTCCTCTTCCGAATGAAATTCAATGGGATCCAAAGAGACCATGTCTTCATCCATAGGGTCCCAAGTACCTGGATCAATCGAGAGTTCGATTCTATCTGAACTACTCATTTTCAAATGGTATCCACATTGTTCACAAATATTCATTTTTGATTTCAAAAATTTCTTATAATTTAATCCATAACAATTTTCGCATTGAACCCACAAATGCCTGTATTTTTGAGTTACATCTAGATCATTAGAACTTTCTGTTCTAGTTAAATCACTTCCATCCGTGCTAGTTCTTATACTGGAACTCTCACTTTCACTACTATTTCCACCTTCACCACAAATGTAACTATAAATGTAACTGTCACTGTAATTGTGACTACCACTTAAAATGTAACTATCAATACAGATTTGAGCCCGAAGATAACTGTCAATGCAACTATTAATGTGATTATTCCAACTATATTTAGTATCATACATGTAACGATCATAGTGGGAATCATCACTCTTAGATACATGATTTTGATAAGTAGAGTTCCGAAAACTATAAAAAGAACTTTCTAGTTCACTTACAAAAGAAGGATCATTGTCAATCTCAAAAATTTGATTTTCAATATCCAAATATATGGAATAACTGCTGCTATTACTATCCCTAACTAAAAAAGTGTCATCAGATACGAAATTCCGAATGCCGACTAAATCATCAACAGTACTGTAACTA